GTTAAAACTAACTATTGCTCTTATCCAAATTATCTTGTTTTCATCTCAATCTTACCGAGAATTCTCTCTAAAGAAAAGGGATTCTAAATAGAATTCTCATTTTTTCTTTTTTTTTTTTTTTTTATTCTATTTATTAGTTATTAGAAATTAGTTATTAGAAATTGGTCGAAATTGAAATCGATTTGTATTATCCCTTCTATTTGATTATCTTTATATAATTATATTTGATTATCTTTATATAATATATTGAATTTCCTTTTTTTATGAATATGTCCATTTGTCTCTTTTTTATTAGTGGTTTAGAATAGAACAAGTAGTCACAAGTAGTTAGATGTAAGAGAATGTCTAGGAATTTTATTTAGAATAGATGGGTCTTGGTATATTACTTTTCTTAGAATCCAATCCCAACGGAGAATTTTCTATCGAAAGAGAAGACTAGGTCTAAGTAAGGTATACTAAGTAAAGCCTATTTTACGTTGTTGATAATGTTTACAATGAAACTTAGCATTAGCAATTTCAACCTTTATCTTGTGCACAAATACCGCACAATACCGACGTAAATTACTATTAGATTTATAGACTTGATTGGGGTTGGGTTAGGTTGGAGTTTCTAACCAGACTCATTTATGATACAAAATTCACTAGAATTGGGTATACCAAAGAAGGGTAGTATAAATAAGGGTAGTATAATTAACTCGTTGATTTCGGACAGGAAAAGAGGAAATTCAAATCAAAAATGATACAATTTTTTTGAATATTCCTTTTTTGATTTGAATTTTATTTTAGATTTTAGTAGGGCTCTAGTTTATTTTATAGGGCTATAGGGCTATACGGACTCGAACCGTAGACCTTCTCGGTAAAACAGATCAAACTTATTATTATCAAAATGATCTGAACTGTTTCAAAGACCCAACATGCATTTTTTTGTGCATTGGGCTCTTTCATTAACTGATAGAAATATCAGCTAGTCCGCCATTTTTCTTTTTGACAGAAAAATAAGAAGATGGCTCCATGTGCTCTGAGTCATTATGTTTATTCAGATTCAGGAACACTACCAAAGTTTTTCAAGGGGGTTTATCTTGACGTAGGTCTGCCTCTGGCCTAGATTAACCTAAGTGAAATGAAGTCTCTATCGCTCTACTTAAAAATCAAATATGAAACTTCATACACCTTAAAGTTCATAGGACGAAAAGAGATTTTTTTGAGGCCCTGATACTCAGCCTAGCATTGAATAGACTGGGTATTCACCTTATCAATATATCAAATCAATGATGGGGTCTGTTTGGCACCTACCTGGGCACCCAAATCGGACCGAACCCTTGTCAGGCTATTGTTCTCTTCTTCCTTCAAAGTTATGGAGTAAGACATCAATTTATCAATAAGATCAATTTTTTTGATTGCATGATGCACTCCCCTGAAAAACATCGGCGCGCGTGTAAACGAGGTGCTCTACCAACTGAGCTACAGCCCTTAGTGCTTGTAATACATATTTTATTATGTAGAGAATTTATTGTCAAGATGAATATTCTCAACATGACTATTCCAGGATCCAAGATCATATTGCTCGGTATTGCTTCTAAGTAATATGATATTTATAATCCATCGACGGGAGGAGTCCCTTTTGGTTTTCTTTGTGAAGATAAATGACCTACTTAACTCAGCGGTTAGAGTATTGCTTTCATACGGCGGGAGTCATTGGTTCAAATCCAATAGTAGGTAGAACTTATTAGATACCGCGGTCAATGGTATCTAATAAGTTTTTATACCCATTTTATTTTAGAAATTTTGATTTTGTATCTTTTTCTATTTATTTTTCGTTGCATCAAAATATGATTGCGCTTGATTGTATTTAATCGACAGAATCAAGTCAAACAAAACAACCAAATATAGGGTGTATAAATCGATGATTATTTGGACGCACCGACTGGTTATGAAATGGCATTGATAGCCTCTACTCGTGTCCTAGCCCGTCGGAGAGCTAGATTTGCCTCGATTGTTTGTCTCTTTCCTTCAGCTTTTCTCAAAGCAGCTTCCGCTATTTCAAGAGTTTGCTGAGCTTCTTGTGGATCAATGTCACTACTTTTCTCTGCATCATTTACTAAAACAGTGATTTCATTATTACCTATTCTAGCAAAACCGCCCATCAGAGCCATCGTTAGCCATTGGTCGTTAAGGCGTATTCTCAAAATACCTATATCTACTGCTGTGGCAATAGGAGCGTGATTTGGTAATACGCCAATTTGTCCACTATTAGTAGATAAAATGATTTCTTTCACTTCTGAATCCCAAACTATTCGATTAGGGGTCAGTACACAAAGATTTAAGGTCATTTCTTCAAATTGCTCTCCATTTCTAAGTTCATAGCCTTCGCCGTAGCTTCATCGATGTTACCTACCAAATAAAAGGCCTGTTCGGGAAGACCATCTAATTCTCCGGAAAGGATTAATTGAAAGCCTCTAATTGTTTCTGCTAAACCAACATATTTTCCCGGAGAACCCGT